ATATTCGGCCGTATGCTTGACAGATAACCCAAAAAATCAAAGGAATGCTTGGATAATTGGTTTAGATGGATTCTTCCTGGTTGAGACCATACATAAAAATGACATTGCCAAAAATTGACAAGATAATATTTCCACTTATTCATCAGAAGAGGAGTATCTTTTGATCCCAGAATCGATTTTCCTTGATAGCTAACATACTGTATAAAAGGATCCTTGAAGAACCATAATGTAGCCGGAAAAAAGACTTCTTCGACAGGATATTTTATTTTTTCATAAAAACGTATTCGCTCAAAAAGAATTCCGGAAGAGGTTAATCGTAAATGATTTGATTGGTTACGGAGAAAAAGTAAAATGGATTCGTATTCATATACATAAGAATTATATAGGAGCAAGAATAATCTTTGATTACTTTTTGCAAAAATGGATTTTTGGGGAGTAATAAGAGTATTCCAACTATAATACTCGTGAAGAAAGAGCCGTAATAAATGCAAAGAGGAGGGATCTTTCACGCAGTAGCGGAGGGTTTGAACCAAAATTTCCAGATGGATGGGGTAGGGTATTAGTACATCTGATGCATAATTTAAATGTGGAAATTTGTCCTCGAAAAAAGGAAATATTGAATGAATTGATCGTAAATTATAAGATTTTACGATTTCTGTCTCCTCTAAGGAAGATACTAATCGTAGGGAAAACGGAATTTCCACAATGACTGCAAATCCCTCCGATATCATTTGAGAATACAAATTTTTGTTGTACCCCAAAAATTTATTTTGATTAGAATCATTAACGGAAATAAGAAAATTATTCTGTTGATACATTCGACTAATTAAACGTTTTATAATTAGTAAACTAGATTTCTTGTCGTAACCTACATTATCAAACAAAATGGATCTATTTAAACCACGACCATGAGCAAGGGCATAAATATACTCCCGAAAGATAAGTGGGTATAAGAAGTCATATTGTGGAGATCTATATAATTCGAAATATCCTTGAAATTTTTCCATTTAAAATTCAATTTGAATCAGAAAAGAAATAGGCGATTTATTGGGTTATCAAACGATACATAGTACGATACGGTTAAAACAAGGTATTTATAGTAAGAAAAAACTAGATACCTCGGAAAATAAGTCAAACTCATCAACGGACTCTCTAGAACCCCCTTTCCATATAATAGATTTTTCCATTTTCATTTATAGGATACCAAGATAGTTAGAAGCCCTTTATTTTATCAATCCAATCGCTCTTTTGATTTTGAAAAAAAAATCTCTTTATCAATATACTGCCTTCTTCATACACATTTATCTCTGCCCCATAAAATAAAGGGGAATGGCTAATAATTAGGGCTCCTAAGAAATTTCTAATCCACTCATCGGAAAAGCTTTTCCCGCATTAGGCACTAATATATTTTTAACATCTAATTAGATGGGGTAATCATTCTAAAATTAAGAATAGAAGCTCGTTACTTTTTATTTCCCTAGAATTGGAACCTCTAGTAAGGCCCTACCCATTTATTCACTCGACCCCCCCCAAAAAAAAAATTTTATTGAATTTAAACAATTGAAATAACATTTTGGACCTATTTAGTAAGAATGAAATATTTTTATAATTATCCATTACTACGACATGCTGCTTTTTCCATTCATTCCTTTCAGGATCAGTCGTGGTCTTACAAACTCTACCGATGGTATGGACGAATCTTTTTCTTCATACAAATGTGTAAAAGATGCTAGCCGCACTTAAAAGCCGAGTACTCTACCGTTGAGTTAGCAACCCCAATAAGCAAATGAGAATGTGTAGATACAATCAGAATCCCAATAAATAACAAAATTGAAGGGCACAACACAATAAAACCATAAAAAAAACAATCAAAAAAAACTCTAATCCGCTCTGAACATAATAAAAATGAACAAATCTGACAAAAAAACAAAAATTTTCAAATAAAAGATAAAATAAAGTCAAAGATTTTCAAATAGTTATAGCCCGCTTCTTGTCCCTCTTCTCTTATATATATTATATTATCCATTAACTTATATTATCCATTAATTAGTATATAAATTAATATATATCGAAATATCGAATTTGATTGATTTAAATCTTAATCAAAAAAGACTTCTTGTATGACATAAAATCTAAGAAATTCTTATTTGAATGAAATCTATGGAACAGGGATAAATGGATCCATTTATCCACGATCGGATTATATTTATTTGATACACTGTTGTCAATATTGACAAAAGCATACACAAGCATACAAAAGATAAAACAAATTATAAATCAAACTAACAATAATTCGATTTCAATCAATTAAAATTAATCAAATCATTTAAATAAAATTGCAATATAAAAAACGAGGGACTTGTGTTGGATTGGCACTATATATATAATATATATATAAAATATAAATGGAAGACAGTGGAGAAGTAGAAAAAACGAAGTTTAGTCAATAACTAAAATAAACAGGGTTAGTCCTTTGTTTTTTTTATATTTTATTTCATTAATTGAATTTTGTTTGTTGATTAAGGTGAAGTTCCGTAAAAACCCCCGCCTTTTTTAAAATATCATGAACAGTTCCTGTAGGTTGAGCGCCTTTTTCAAGGAAGTATAGAATAGCAGGAACATTTAAATAAATTTGATTCTTTATCGGATCATAAAAACCCACTTTCCGAAGATCTCTTCCCTCTCGTCGGGCTCGAACATCAATTGCAACTATTCGATAAATGGCTCATTGGGATAGATGAACAATACCCCCCCTAGAAACGTATAAGAAGTTTTCCCCTCGTACGGCTCGAGAAAATTCGAAATTCTTCTATGTATAAAATTACAATATCAAATATATCCATAAAATCATCAAATTAATTAGACTATTGATTTTACTTTTTTCTTATTCTTACCCAACAAAAAGAAAATTAGTCATATTTGCACCCTCATAACTCAAGTTGGATAACTCTGAAATAACTCAAAAGAACAACCTTTTAGATATTTCATCTATTGAGTGGTCTCTAACCCTTTAATTGTCTTCTTTAGAATCCATTTTGATTCTTCATTCTGATCTAGTTGTTAAGACAATTGAAAACGGTATTTCCTTGTTCCAGGATCTTTGCCTTGAATCATTGGGTTTAGACATTACTTCGGTGATCTTTAAATCCTTTCAAAATGGCAGCAACATACCATTTTTTGCGATTTCCTTCTGTCAAAGAATCATACAAATGTTGGATTCCTGCGTAATACACTTTCCTTTTGATTTGATCGAAAAAGTTTTACCAATTTCAACAAACCTTCCTTTGGAATTGGAAATTTTCTCGAATGGCCCCTTTAAGTTTATGTATCGAAAATATACTTACGAAGTTGTTCCAATTTGTTAATTGATACTAACCCTAGATTCTTGCCCCTGAAAAATAAAAAATACTTTATACTCGAGCTCCATCCTATACTATATTATATCACCCCCCCCCCCCCAAAAAAAAAAGGGTTACGGCGGAATAGAACAAATGATGTCGAGCCAAGAGCACTTTCATTCCTATATAATATAGGAAAAAATGGTGGATGTAAAACTCCACAGCGGATCATGTCCTTCAAGTCACACGTTGCTTTCTACCACATCGTTTTAAACGAAGTTTTACCATAACATTCCTTCAGTTTGGAACCCATATGTAATTGATTCAATTATGGAATCGTGAATAATCATTGGTTCGGTTGGTATATCGTAATCTATACCTTTTCTTCTATATGAAAAACGGAGAGTATCAGCAAGAATAAATTAATTTAACCCCATTTTTTTAGATTAATAGATATTAATAGAATTTAATATTGGAAATTTTAAACTATTTTTCTATTATTGTAAAAATCAAATTAGTTAACTAAATTATAACTAATATAACACGAATAAGTAAATAGAATACAAAGAAACAAGTTATTTTGAATCTTTATCTTCAAGTAAGATAATAGTGATAGAATAAATTCAACAATTTCACACTTCTTCAAGTACCAAGAACTCATAGAGGTTCGTTACAAAGATTTAATTGATTGAAAAATTTCCTATCCGATATAATCGTTTGCATTTTGAAAAACAGAAAGTTTTCCAGCAAGGACCTTTCGTTTTTTATTATCATTTTAGCATCAGTAAGAGAGGGAAAAAAATATTGGCTTAAACAATCTGTGATTAAAAAAAAAATAGATAAAAAAACACTGATGTCAGAGAAGATTGAAATTTTATGTTGTTATTTTTTTTTTTCATATTTAGACTGTAAAATCATTACTATTTAACGAATCGCAAATGAATTCAATTTACTATTTCATATAGTGTTACTTGAACTCAATTAAATTTGTGAAAACCTCCAAAAAAATAATAATCACACTCTATCCCAATATTCTACTCTATAATCTTAATAGAGAAGGCTGTTGGAAAAGGCAATCTTTAATATTTTATATATATTATTTATATAGACCGGGTATGCTCTGGGACGGAAGGATTCGAACCTCCGAATAGCGGGACCAAAACCCGTTGCCTTACCACTTGGCCACGCCCCATTTATTTCTATTCGATACTAATAAACACTAATATTAAACACTAATAGTGGTACGGGTTATTCGTCAACTCCTGTTAAAATATCTATTTTTTATAAAAAAAAATGGATTACTAGAATTTTTATACATGTAAACTATACATGTAGACATCGAATTAAACTGAATTTATTGATCATTACATATAATTCAATTAAGATATTGTACGAAAGTATGATTTATTCTATTCTCTTTTGATTTGAGATATAGAATGATTGATTTTTGATTGGGTGAATTCAAATAAAAGAAAGTTTTTTGGTCTATCTTATTTTATTCATTTTTTTTATTCTATCAGTAATCACATATCTATAATAAAATCAATTAAATTTATTAACAACTCAATCAAAATAAATACAATTATCCCCCCCCCCCCCAAAAAAAAAAATGTTTGTTATGCTTAATATTTTTAGTTTGATCTGTATATACCTTAATTCTGCTCTTTATGCCAGTAGTTTTTTCGTCGCCAAATTGCCTGAAGCTTACGCTTTTTTGAATCCAATTGTAGATGTTATGCCAGTAATACCCCTGTTCTTTTTTCTCTTAGCCTTTGTTTGGCAAGCTGCTGTAAGTTTTCGATGATATTTTTAATAAAGGCCCAGACAAATCCACAATTTATTCGAAAAAAGAATTCGTAGAATTCATAAGATCAGATAAGTCCTACGCTCTCAATTCAAATATTGAAATTATTGTACAACCGCGACAAGTTCAGATCACCCCACTTTATTTCTTGTAAAAAAAAAATAGAGTATGTGGTATAAAAGTGGAGAATCTATTCTCTTTTTTCCTAAAAAAATCTTGGAGATTGTGTAATGCTTACTCTCAAACTATTTGTTTACACGGTAGTGATATTCTTTGTTTCTCTCTTTATCTTCGGATTCCTGTCTAATGATCCAGGACGTAATCCTGGACGTGAAGACTAAAAATAAGGATTTCTTTGCTTTAAAACTGTAAAACGGTTGTGTTATTAGTAAGATTTTATCTATTCCACTTGTTTAATTATTAATCTTGAACTAGTAAAAAAAAAAGAGCTCGCGATAAATTCGAAAGAAAATAACAAGCCATCAACGAAAACGGAAAGAGAGGGATTCGAACCCTCGGTACGAAAAACTCGTACAACGGATTAGCAATCCGACGCTTTAGTCCACTCAGCCATCTCTCCTACCAATTGAAAAAGGATAATACTATGTTACATTATAAAAAATAAGGCTTGAAAATGCCCGTCATAGTATATACTCTTATTTTTTAATTTCGTGATTTTGTCCGAAGGGCTTTTTAGTTCCACGGCCCGGCCCGGTCAGTACTTAACCGGGCCCGCCATTTTGTTCCAACAAATCATAAATAAAAAGATTTATTAAATTGAAAAAAAGAAATAAAAAAAAGGGGAACTCTCGTTTCTTGCCAGAATCTCCCTTTAGCTTAAGTTCAAGACAAAAACCGGCAAAAAAGCACTTGTTATTTAGTTATTAGTTATTAAAATTAACTAAACCCCCTTTCCGAATCTCATTAGGTCCTCTGATACAAAAAAGTAAACCTCTAGTTTCCTGATTCTTTTCTGATTTTTTGTTTTTTGATTTTGATTAGGGTCGACAAAAGGCGCATTTATATACAATAATCTTATTGTAGCGGGTATAGTTTAGTGGTAAAAGTGTGATTCGTTCTTTAACCCTTTATATAGTTAAAGGGTCTTTCGGTTTGATTAATATTCATTCCGAACAAAAACTTTAGTTCTTAAAAGGATTGAATCCTTTACCTCTCAATGAAAAATTCGAGGAAGAATATACATTCTCGTGATTTGTATCCAAGAATCAATTTTAAATTGAAAAATTGGATTATGAAATTACGAAACATAATTTTTTTTTATTGGATCAATACTTCCAAATTTCCAATTGAATGAGTATAAGTAAAGGACCATGGATAAAGATAAAAGTGTATTTCTAATCGTAACTAAATCTTCAATTTTTCATTTCTATAGGGGAAGTTGAAGCAAAACAGCTATTAAACAATGTCTTTGGTTTACTAAAGACATCGATCGATAAATTGTTTTAGCTCGGTGGAAACAAATGCTTTTCCTAAAGATCTTTCAAATAGAAGTAAAGAACGAAGTAACTAGAAAGATTGTTAGAATATCTTTCTATAGGGATCGTCTAGAAAGCGGGTTGTTCTGAATAGATTCAGACATAAAAGCTGACATAGACGTTATGGGTCGGGTTTTTTATTTCGTTCATGTCTAAATATGGGAATTTATCCATCTTCCATAAAGGAGCTGAATGAAACCAAAGTTTCACGTTCAGTTTTGAATTAGAGACGTTAAAAATGATAAATCAACGTCGACTATAACCCCTAGCCTTCCAAGCTAACGATGCGGGTTCGATTCCCGCTACCCGCTTTTACTTTAATTATTATAATCATTATAATATTTAATACGCTAAAAATGAAAAAAAAAATTTATTTTTTTTTAAGAAAAATTTATTTTTTTAATATTCAATAAAAGGATTGAATGAATCAAATTAATGAATGCATCATTGACTTGAATACTAAATTCTTGGAATTCTTTCAACTACGTTTCCGAACAAGAAATATGAAAATTGGAGTGAAAAGCGTCCATTGTCTAATGGATAGGACAGAGGTCTTCTAAACCTTTGGTATAGGTTCAAATCCTATTGGACGCAGTTTATTTCCCTATATATCTTTTTATATTTCTATGTCTATGTCAAGAAATAACAAAGATATTTTGAATAACCTGAATAGAGACGCTCTTATTACATATCAATTATTTCTTTTATATATAAAAGAAATAATTAATATGTAATTTCTACAATTTCTTATAGAAATTCAAATTCTATATCAAATTATATAAATGAAATTGTAAATTAATGTACAATTATATACTATTATAGTAATACTATATTACATAGTAAAAATAGTAAAATATATATA